GAAAGAGCAAGAGTCGAAGTCAAAAAAAGGCAAAGATTCCAATCAAGATTTCTCTGTTAACCTCAAAAAAGTAAAGGAAAAAGATAAGAGATAAATCTTGTATCAGACTACTTGTCTTCTTGTAGTTGGATCTCCAAGTTTTTGGAATGCTCCAAATTCCACTTGAGCATCCAAATCCGGGTCAATACCAGCAAAAACATCTCTGAACAAGGTTCTAGCACCATGCCAAATGTGTCCGAAAAAGAAGAGTAGAGCAAACGAAGCATGCCCAAAAGTAAACCAACCCCTTGGACTGCTACGAAAAACACCATCAGATTTCAAAGTAGCTCGGTCTAATTCAAAAATTTCACCTAATTGTGCGCGTCTAGCATATTTTTTCACAGTAGCAGGATCACTATAACTGACTCCATTGAGTTCGCCACCATAGAACTCAACAGTTACACCTACTTGTTCGACACTATATTTTGATTCTGCCCTTCTAAAAGGAACGTCGGCTCTAACAATTCCGTCTCCGTCTACCAAAACAACTGGAAATGTTTCAAAAAAAGTAGGCATACGACGCACAAAAAGTTCACGCCCCTCTTTATCTCGAAAGATAGGATGCCCTAACCACCCAACAGCTATTCCATCCCCGTTGTCCATTGAACCCGCTCGGAATAATCCCCCCTTTGCTGGATTATTACCGATGTAATCATAAAAAGCTAATTTTTCGGGAATTTTAGACCAGGCTTCGGATAAACTTTGATTTTTGGCTAGCCCAGCACCAACTCTTCGATATATTTCTTGCTGAAAGTATCCCTGATCCCATTGATAACGCGTGGGACCAAATAATTCGATAGGGGTAGTTGCTGAACCATACCACATAGTTCCAGCAACAACAAAAGCTGCAAAAAAGACAGCAGCAATACTACTGGAAAGGACGGTTTCGATATTGCCCATACGCAATCCTTTGTATAGACGTTGGGGCGGGCGGACACTAAGATGAAATAAGCCCGCTAAGATTCCTAAAGTACCCGCTGCAATATGATGAGAGGCTATTCCTCCCGGAACAAAAGGATCAAAGCCTTCTACACCCCAGGATGGATTTACAGGTTGTACCTTTCCAGTTAGTCCATAAGGGTCGGACACCCATATTCCAGGACCATACAATCCTGTTACATGAAATGCACCAAAACCAAAGCAAGCGACCCCTGAAAGAAATAAATGAATTCCAAAAATTTTGGGCAAATCCAAAGAAGGTTTTCCTGTACGCTCATCACAAAATATTTCTAAATCCCAATACACCCAATGCCAAATAGCTGCCAAGAAGCACAAGCCAGAAAACACAATATGTGCACCGGCCACACCTTCGTAACTCCAAATACCCGGATTCGTTATAGTCCCTCCTGTGATACTCCAACCGCCCCATGAATTGGTTATTCCTAAACGAGTCATGAAAGGTATAACGAACATACCCTGTCTCCACATTGGATCAAGAACGGGATCAGAGGGATCAAAAACCGCTAATTCATATAGAGCCATTGAACCGGCCCAACCCGCAACCAAAGCTGTATGCATTATATGTACAGAAAGCAAACGACCGGGATCATTTAATACGACGGTATGAACACGATACCAAGGCAAACCCATGCAAATACCCCTTATATTAACGAAAAATAGACACTATGTAACTTTATTGCATTGGAAAAAAATATGCTACGGACTTCCCACTTTCAGTGGATTATCTCGGGGAAAGGATTAATATTTGTTCTATTCTTTTTTTAGTAAAAATTAGTAAAAATAGAACAATTCGGTTTGTAAGAACAAAGAGAAGCGGATCTATTCTATATCCGATAAGTACCAATACGCAATGGGGGTTGATCCCATTTTCTATGAGCGAATGCATAGATATTTGTTAATCATTCAAAAGACCTATTCGTAAGAATTTTATCCAATCTATGGATAAAATATGACAAAAGACAATATTATTACGACAATAAACGCATTGTTACGCTTCCACATCAAAGTGAAATATAGTACTTAATTCTTTTTTCTTTTACATTTTATGCCTATTGGTGTTCCAAAAGTACCCTTTCGAAGTCCTGGCGAGGAAGATGCCTCTTGGGTTGACGTATAGTGCGACTTGTCAGATATATTGGGTCATATGGGATTTCCCCGTTCTCTCCCCCGATCGAGATATCCTCTGTTTCACCCCAAAAAGATTGAATTCTCAAAAATTTGGAGCGTGAAGGTGAAGTGCAAATTATATCCTTTTTCATTTATTTTAGGGGGGGTATTCAAATTAATATTATCAATTCGCATAATCTAGAGAATAATCGAATAATCTATAGAATAATTTATGGTTGGCTTGGTTGGACCAATAAAATGAAGTATTCAGGCTCCGTTTCGAAAAAAAAAAACCAATTGGTAATCTATTTATGATTCCTACTACTTATATTTATATCATTTATTTATATCATAAATCATAAAATTTATGATTCCTACTACTTATATTTATATCATTTATTTATATCATAAATCATAAAATTTATGATTCCTACTACTTATATTTATATCATTTATTTATATCATAAATCATAAAAGATTTTTTTATTTATATATATTATTTATATATATAATAAGAGATTATATATATATATAATAAGAGAGTAATCTTAAACTTTTAATGGAGCGAGTAATATGATAAATACGTCGAATATTTGGCATTGGCAGAAGACATGAAATGAATTGAAAAAGAAGTAAGTCGTAGGAAAAAGACGTAGTATTAGTGTCATTTGTCCTATATGTGCAAATCAAAATCGGGCATATTTTTTGTACTCGGAGTAGAGCATAAACCTAAAAGAATTGAAAAGGCCCATTCAGGAACAAGAAAATGACATCGTGATTTCGATTCAATCTCGATGAAACAATATATCAATGAGAAGTTTGTTTGATAAGTTTAATGTATTTTTTGTAGAGGGAAAGGGGACAAAACTCACCTTTCTTGAAAAATGGAAGAAAAAAAAAAAGCCATTTCATTAATAAATTCAAAAAAGAAATTAGATCGGAAAGGGGCCTTGATAGGAAAAAAAAGAGGGCTGGAATCTACACATTGATTCTTTTTTGTTTTTCGCTAGTTTTATTTTTGTTGAACCGTATGCATCAAAAGGTGCATGTACGGCTCTTAAGGGATACAAATTTTATCCTAATCAACCGACTTTATCGAGAAAGATTACTTTTTTTAGGTCAAGAGGTTGATAGCGAGATCTCGAATCAACTTATTGGCCTTATGGTATATCTCAGTATAGAGAATGATAACAAGGATCTGTATTTGTTTATAAACTCTCCTGGCGGATGGGTAATCCCCGGAATAGCTATTTATGATACTATGCAATTTGTACAACCCGATGTACATACAATATGCATGGGATTGGCCGCTTCGATGGGATCTTTTATCCTGGTCGGCGGAGAGATTACCAAACGTCTAGCATTCCCTCACGCTTGGCGCCAATGAGTTTTTTAAGAAAAAAAAACTATGCCTTCGCCATATGAAATATGAATATTAAGTAATAATAGCATGGCATTTCGAATTCGATATGAGAAATTTGTTTTTTTTTTTTTCAAAACATTCGATTATATACCGAAAGAGTAGTATGAAATTAGTAGAAAATAAAGGGTATTCCCGATTTGAGCTTATTTATCAGTATCGGGTCCCATTTTAGCGTCACAAACTTTTTTCTTTTCACACCGGAAAACTTTTCATAATTTCATAATATTATTATGAAAGATAAAACGAAAAAAAAAAAGAAACTTTGGGATTGCTGACTCACAACCGAGATAAACATATAAAAAGCAACGGAACCATCATAGTATTTTTTAACTGCTCCGAAAGGAAGGATGGTAATTGGATCATTTACCGATCTGAATCTGATAAACCCTATATCTATAGTTTATTCTCTTTCTTCGATGGAAATGGAAGGTAAAAGTGAATTCCATTGTATGTAGAGCCGTATGCAATGCACAAAGGATGCCTGTACGGTTGCTCAATTCGATTTTTTTTATTCTTTATCTATTTTCCTCACCTCATCATGCGATGCGAGACAGAGGAACCATTTGTTATATCATCAGGGTAATGATACATCAGCCTGCTAGTTCTTTTTATGAGGCACAAACAGGAGAATTTGTCCTGGAAGCGGAAGAACTACTGAAACTGCGCGAAACCATCACAAGAGTTTATGTACAAAGAACGGGCAAATCTTTATGGGTTGTATCCGAAGATATGGAAAGGGATGTTTTTATGTCAGCAACAGAAGCCCAAGCTCATGGAATTGTTGATCTTGTAGCGATTGAATAAAAAAATAGCAGTAAGTTTACACAAATCGCCAATTTTAGATTTTAGATTGGATCTTCTTACTTATTCCCGGCTTTAATAAGATTCTATTGATCTATTAAATAGAGAAGTAATTCATAATCATCCGGTTAGGATCGATCTAAACCAACCCATTCATTATTCAGTATGTATACGATTCAGCATGCCAACTATTAAACAACTTATTAGAAAGACAAGACAGCCAATCCGAAATGTCACGAAATCCCCCGCTCTTCGGGGATGCCCTCAGCGTCGAGGAACATGTACTCGGGTGTATGTGCGACTCGTTCAGATCACCGATGGTACAAAATAAGGGAAACCCTTTTTCCAGTATCAATGATCAGTACTAGTGAATTGAATAGGATAAAATGGAAGGAAGAAGGCCGTTCACTATCTAAAACAAAAAAAAAAAAAGATCTATTCTATTCAAATTGATTCCTCTATTGTATATGAAATTTATGCTTTCCGTTGTTGCAAATTCAATTTTGAATTCAATCAAGATGAGAAAAAATTCCTCATTGGTAACAAATGGTTATCCATTAAGCGAGGAAAATCCTATTTTCAAAGCCGAAATCTTATGCTTCTCCTCTTGTAAAAACGGACTAAGAGGGTCAGCTACTTAGCCAATCTTCATAATTAAATACCGTTACTG